TACGGATGATCCGATCCGCAAGGACCATGATTGGGAATTGTTTGATCGTCTTTCTCCGAGGAAGAAGCGAAACATAATCAACTTGAATTCGGGACAGCTATTCGAAATCTTAGGGAAAGACTTGATTTGTTATCTCATGTCTGCTTTTCGTGAAAAAAGACCAATTGAAGGGGAGGTTTTCTTCAAACAACAAGGAGCTGAGGCAACTATTCAATCAAATGATATTGAGCATGTTTCCCATCTCTTCTCGAGAAACAAGTGGGGTATTTCTTTGCAAAATTGTGCTCAATTTCATATGTGGCAATTCCGCCAAGATCTCTTCGTTAGTTGGGGGAAGAATCAGCACGAATCGGATTTTTTGAGGAACGTATCGAGAGAGAATTTGATTTGGTTAGACAATGTGTGGTTGGTAAACAAGGATCGGTTTTTTAGCAAGGTACGGAATGTATTGTCAAATATTCAATATGATTCCACAAGATCTATTTTCGTTCAAGTAAGGGATTCTAGCCAATTGAAAGGATCTTCTGATCAATCCATAGATCATTTCGATTCCATTAGAAATGAGGATTCGGAATATCACACATTGATCGATCAAACAGAGATTCAGCAACTAAAAGAAAGATCGATTCTTTTGGATCCTTCCTTTCTTCAAACGGAACGAACAGAGATAGAATCAGATCGATTCCCGAAATGCCTTTTTGGATCTTCCTCAATGTCCCGGCTATTCACGGAACGTGAGAAGCAGATGAATAATCATCTGCTTCCGGAAGAAATCGAAGAATTTCTTGGGAATCCTACAAGATCAATTCGTTCTTTTTTCTCTGACAGATGGTCAGAACTTCATCTGGGTTCGAATCCTACTGAGAGGTCCACTAGAGATCAGAAATTTTTGAAGAAAAAACAAGATGTTTCTTTTGTCCCTTCCAGGCGATCGGAAAATAAAGAAATGGTTGATATATTCAAGATAATTACGTATTTACAAAATACCGTCTCAATTCATCCTATTTCATCAGATCCGGGATGTGATATGGTTCCGAAGGATGAACCGGATATGGACAGTTCCAATAAGATTTCATTCTTGAAAAAAAATCCATTTTTTGATTTATTTCATCTATTCCATGACCGGAACAAAGGGGGATACACGTTACACCACGATTTTGAATCAGAAGAGAGATTTCAAGAAATGGCAGATCTATTCACTCTATCAATAACCGAGCCGGATCTGGTGTATCATAGGGGATTTGCCTTTTCTATTGATTCCTACGGGTTGGATCAAAAAAAATTCTTGAATGAGGTATTCAACTCCAGAGATGAATCGAAAAAGAAATCTTTATTGGTTCTACCTCCTCTTTTTTATGAAGAGAATGAATCTTTTTATCGAAGGATCAGAAAAAAATCGGTCCGGATCTACTGCGGGAATGATTTGGAAGATCCAAAACTAAAAACAGCGGTATTTGCTAGCAACAACATAATGGAGGCAGTCAATCAATATAGATTGATCCGAAATCTGATTCAAATCCAATATAGCACCTATGGGTACATAAGAAATGTATCGAATCGATTCTTTTTAATGAATAGATCCGATCGCAACTTCGAATATGGAATTCAAAGGGATCGAATAGGAAATGATACTCTGAATCATATAACTATAATGAAATATACGATCAACCAACATTTATCGAATTTGAAAAAGAGTCAGAAGAAATGGTTTGATCCTCTTATTTCTCGAACCGAGAGATCCATGAATCGGGATCCTGATGCATATAGATACAAATGTTCCAATGGGAGCAAGAATTTCCAGGAACATTTGGAACATTTCGTTTCTGAACAGAAGAACCGTTTTCAAGTAGTGTTCAATCGATTACGTATTAATCAATATTCGATTGATTGGTCCGAGGCTATCGACAAACAAGATTTGTCTAAGTCACTTCGTTTCTTTTTGTCCAAGTCACTTCTCTTTTTGTCCAAGTCACTTCCCTTTTTGTCCAAGTCACTTCCCCTTTTCTTTGTGAGTATCGGGAATATCCCCATTCATAGGTCCGAGATCCACATCTATGAATTGAAAGGTCCGAATGATCAACTCTGCAATCAGTTGTTAGAATCAATAGGTGTTCAAATCGTTCATTTGAATAAATTGAAACCCTTTTTATTTTTATTGGATGATCATGATACTTCCCAAAGACCGAAATTCTTGATCAATGGAGGAACAATATTACCATTTTTGTTCAAAAAGATACCAAAGTGGATGATTGACTCATTCCATACTAGAAATAATCGCAGGAAATCCTTTGATAACACGGATTCCTATTTCTCAATGATATCCCAGGATCGAGACAATTGGCTGAATCCCGTGAAACCATTTCATAGAAGTTCATTGATATCTTCTTTTTATAAAGCAAATCGACTTCGATTCCTGAATGATCCACATCACTTCTGGTTCTATTGTAACAAAAGATTCCCTTTTTATGTGGAAAAGACCCGTATCAATAATTATGATCTT